TAGAGAGGGAATCCATCAATAATAAGGGGAAATCTCCTATTTCTATCTATTGATAAGACAACTATCTATTCTTGATCCATCAGAAAGAAATCGATATGTATCTGATTGATGGAGTCTACATCGTACGTAGAGCGCCCAAGTTTAGGCCAGCTCAGTTCTCTTATCCATCGGTCCAATGCACTGGGCTCATCTCATGGATGGAGGGAAAAGCAAAAAAAAATGTAGTTGTGTTGTTGTTGTTCGCCGCCTCGACGCATTCCCTTCTCTCCCCGGCATCGTCCCACACAGAAAGAAAGAGCGCAGAGCCCCGGCCCGACCTGTAGGTCCGCTAACGTAAAGCGAGGAGTTGAGCCTGAACTGGCGAACCGAAGTCACTTTCGGAACCATACTTCCTACAGCTAACACGTGTCCAGTCCAGCGGGAACGCGCAGCGCAAACGAGCGTAAGCTGCTATACCGAATCCCCCGCTGGCCATCGGGGACCGAGTGGTAAGGCCATGATCTGCAGGGGAGCGGATCACTCATTCTTCCATTGGGGACAGGTGCACGAACGACAACTCCAAACGTCACACATCCGTCGCCTACCTACCGTTTAGGTGGCACCAGCGAGATCCAGCTAAGGTAAGGAACTTCGTGTCGCGGCTGCTCCACTCCGCCGCGGTCTCATGAACTGAACTTCGTTGCCTTCCCGCGCGCGAAGCGAATGGGCGCTGTGCTGTGGGTCAGTTTCGGGGCGGGGGGCGAAGAGAGACCATAAGAATGATTCATTTTGATCGACGAGCTTTTTTCAGCCCCAAAACTAAGAATCAATGGAATGTCTGTCTATCCATGAACATCTATTCTATCTGTATATCAAGGGGATCTCTCTATACATATAAAATGGTTTTATGGCACGATATGATCGCCTAGCCGTAGCCGCATATCCGCTGCGCTCAATATGCGGGATTTCAGTTGGATCAGATCTTTCGCTTTGACGGAAGCTTTTGGACCTAGCGAAAAGGACTTTAAGCCTTCGCGCAAGCAAGCGCGAGAGAAGCAAGCAAAGTAGAAGCTTTGCCAGAAGCAAGACGAGGAAGCAGAGCTGTCGTATAAGCGGTAGCTTCCCCCGACCTACTTTGATTCAAAAGAAAGGCGAAGGGTTTGGCAACAAGCAAACGGCTTTCTATCATAGTTGCAAGGGTTCCAAACCTTAACTACTTAAGTTAAGTACCAAAGGCTGCTTTCTTTCGGTTGGTTTCATAAATAAGGGGGCTGTTCACTACAAGCTATCAGCGCTGTCTTAGATTGAACGGCAATAAGATAAGTCGACGTTCAATCTCTAAGGCGGGTTTCCGCTGAGAACGGAATAGTGTTCGTGTCAAAAGGTGAACAACGCCCTAGCTTCTAGAGTTCGCTGCTTTTCCCAGGCCGGAGAAGGGCTTATACTGCTCGCCTTTGTTTGATATGTTCATTCAGTACCAATACAAACTAAAACTACACCAAAGTGGAAAGGCCCCTATAGAAGCTAGAAGTAGCCTCTAGTAGTCTAGTAGTCGGCCGCGTCACGACAACAGAAAATGACCCTTATGAATGGAATCTTAAGTAGGGGGCTTAGCCCGCCCGCCTACCAATCAAAGAGGCTGAGAGTAAGCGTAAGCTCACCCGTAAGCTCTTCGAGCTTCCCTTCATTCGCTTCGCGGGAGCCGCACAACACATAGCTGGAAGTCAGAGGGCCCATACTACCTGCCTAACCCCTCGCTCCGAGGGACCGTAGATCGGAAAACGCCTTATAAATAAAATAAACCACCCCATTCATCTAAAAGAGAGGGGAAGGGGCCTATGTATTTGCATGACTCCTGCAGATTTTACCCTATCTACACCCGGAGCCAATCCCCTATCGGTCCTGCCACCACGCCGCAGAACGGGAGCTCGTGTGGAACCTTTTATTTCTGGCGTAACAGCGGTGGAACGTAACAAAATATTACGGGTCGCGTAACATAAGGGCCGGAGGTACGGTAAACTCGGCCAAAATATGACACCCGAAGGGCCCGGCGTGGACGCGAGCTTCTATAAGAGAATGAGAAGCTCTCAACACAAGAAAACGCGAACCGCGCGGAGCCCCCCCGAGTTCGTTTTCTGCCGCCACTGGCCGGCCGCTGGGGAGACACAGCCCGGCCCCCCCGGGAAACGGGGGTGGGGGTCCAACAAGCACTTGCTGCAGAGGGGGCCCACAAGCACCCGCCCCTTCTTCTTCAGTAAAGCCGACCTCTTTTTCGCCAGTGCTGACGCAGTGCGCACGTAGATAAGGAAAGCAAAATCCCAGCGGTCGGGGGGAGGGGAAAGGCTTGGGCTGGGCCTACCTATCCCGATAGGACCTCATAAAGGAACGAGAGCTGTTGAGAGGTTCCATATTGCCGAGCCGAAGGGCAGCACTTCTGTACGTGATCGTAGTATGTCACGTCGTCTCGTCCCCGCTGCATTGAAGAGTACCTATGCACTATTTCCGGTTCACTGATAAGGAA